GTGAGGAAGAAAGCGATGTAGAAACAACTTCCGAAACGAAGGAGACTAAACAGGAACAAGAGGGATCCGCCGAAGAAGACCCTTCCCTTTGTTCGGAAGAAAAGGAGGATCCGGACAAAATAGATGAAACGGAAGAGATCCGAGTGAATGGAAAGGAAAAAACAAAGGATGAATTCCACTTTCACTTTAAAGAGACATGCTATAAAGATAGCCCAGTTCACGAAGATTCTTATCTTGATACCTATCAAGGTAATTGGGAATTGGGAAGGCTTAAAGAAGAGAAAAATGAAAAGACTTTTTTATGGTTTGAAAAACCTTTTCTTACTTTTCTTTTCGATTATAAACGATGGAATCGCCCATGTCGGTATATAAAAAATAATCGATTTGAAAATGCTCTACGAAATGAAACGGCACAATATTTTTTTTATACATGTCCAAGTGATGGAAAACAAATAATATCTTTTACATATCCACCTAGTTTATCAACTTTTTCGGAAATGATAGAACGCAAAATGTCAAATTTGTACACGACAGAAAAATTATCCCATGTGGATCAGAATTATTATTGGGTTTATACCAATGAGCAAAAAAAGTACAACTTGAACAATGAATTAATAAGTCGAACAAAAGCTCTAGAAAAAGAAAAGGGATTTCTTGCTCTAGATATGCTCGAAAAAAAGACCAGATTATGCAATGATGAAAATGAACAAAAATACTTGCCCAAAACGTATGACCCCTTTTTGAGGGGACCATATCGTGGAACAATAAAAAAATTCTATTCACATACAATCATGAATGATTTAATCACTTCTACAGATACGGAAGATTCCATAGAAATCAATTGGATAAATAAGATTTTGGGGCTACTTCCTAATAATTCTAATTATTCCAGAAAATTGGAACATCAAAAGAATCCGCTTGATAGGGAATCATTACTGAATTCTATTGGTAATTCCGTAACCTCAATCAAAGAATTTCCTTTTGAGCCTGCACCCATTTTTCATTTTCAAAAATATTCTTTATTGAGAGAGCAAACAAGAATTGATTTAGAAAGTCAAGCAAAAGCTTTAAAATGGATATTCGATGTAATTACAACTGATCCAAATGATCAAACAATAATTAGAAATAAATCCATTGGAATAGAAGAAATCCGTAAAAGGGTTCCTCGATGGTCATACAAATTAACTGATGATTTGGAAGAGGAAGAAAATGAGGAAGAATCTACGGAAGATCATGAAATTCGTTCAAGAAAAGCCAAACGCGTAGTAATTTATACTGATAACGATCAGAATACCAATACTATTACAACTACTACAACTACAAATAATACTGATAATAGTGATCAAGTGGAAGAGGTGGCTTTGATACGTTACTCGCAACAATCGGATTTTCGTCGGGATATAATCAAAGGATCCATGCGTGCTCAAAGACGTAAAACAGTTATTTTGGAAATGTTTCAAGCAAATGCGCATTCCCCGCTTTTTTTGGATCGAATAGACAAAACATTTTTTTTTTCTTCTTTTTATATCTCTGAAATGATGAATCTCATTTTTAGGAATTCGGTGGGGAGAGAACCAGAATTGAAAATTTCGCATTTTTATTTTGAGGAGGAAGAGACAAGGGAAAAAGAGAAAAAAAACGAAGATAAAAAAGAGGAAAATGAATGTATAGCAATATCAGAAACTTGGGATAGCATTCTATTTGCTCAAGCAATAAGAGGTTTTATGTTAGTAACCCAATCTTTTCTTAGAAAATACGTTGTATTGCCTTCATTGATAATTGCTAAAAATATTGGCCGTATGTTATTATTCCAATTCCCCGAATGGTATGAGGATTTGAAGGAATGGAATAGAGAAATGCATGTTAAATGCACCTATAATGGTGTTCCATTATCAGAAACAGAATTTCCCAAAGATTGGTTAACAGACGGTATTCAGATAAAGATTCTATCTCCTTTCTGTTTGAAACCTTGGCGAAGATCTAAAATACGATCTCATCCTAGAGATCAAATAAAAAAAAAAGGAAAAAAATACAATTTTTCTTTTTTAACAGTTTGGGGAATGGAAGCGAAACTCCCTTTTGGGAGTCCCCGAAAACGACCTTCATTTTTTGAACCCATTTATAAGGAACTCAAAAAAAAAGTTAGAAAAGTGAAAAAGAATTTCTTTCTACTTCGAAAAGTTGCAAAAGAAAAAACAAGATGGATCATTAAAATACTTCTAGTTCTAAAACTAATAATGAAGGAAATTCAAAAAGTAAACCCAATATTCTTATTTGAATTGAGCAAGGCGAAAGTATATGAAACGGCTGAAAATGGAAAAGATTCCGAAATAAATAATAAGATTATTCACAAATCAACCATACAAACCCAATCCACGAATTGGACAAATTATTCACTCATAGAAAAAAAGATGAAAGATCTTTCTGATAGAACAATCACAATCAGGAATCAAACAGAACGAATCACAAAAGACAAGAAAAAAATAATTCTAACTTGTGATGATAAAAGATCGAAATCACAGAAACATATTTGGCAGATATTCCAAAGAATAAATATACGATTAATACGTAAATCACATTATTTTATGAAATCTCTGATTGAAAAAATATACATAGATATCTTGCTATGTATGATTACCATTCACAGGATCAATTTCCAATTTTTCTTTGAATCAACAAAAAAAATAATCAATAAATCCGTTTACAACGATCAAACAAATCAGGAAGGAATTGATGAAAGAAATCAAAATACAATGAACTCTTTTTCCACTAGAAAAAGGTGGTTTTCAAATACTAATATTAGTAATAGTACAAAAATGTATCATGACTTATCTTCCTTGTCCCAAGCATATGTATTTTACAAATTATCACAAACCCAATTACTTAACAAGTATCACTTGAAATCTCTACTTCAATATCAGGGGACTTATCCTTTTATTAAGGATAAAATCAAGGATTATTGTATGACGCGAGGAATATTTGATTCCAATTCAAGACATAAGAAAATTCATAAGTCTGGAATGATTGAATGGAAAAACTGGTTAAAGGGGCATTATCAATACAATTTATCTCAAACCAAATGGTCGCGGTTAGTACCGCAAAAATGGCGAAATAGAATCAATCAACGTTATAGGATTCAAAATAAAGACTCAATTAAATCGGATTCATATAAAAAAGAAAAAAACCAATTAATTCATTACGTGAAACAAAATTACTATGCAGCGCCAAATCAAAAAGAAAAATGGAAAAAACACTACAGATATGATCTTTTATCACATAAATATATGAACTATGGGGATAAGAGGGATTTATATATTTATGGGTCAAGATTACAAGTAAACAGGGTTCTCAAAATTTCATATAATTTCAATAAACCGAAATACGAATCATTTTTTGTATTGGTAAGTACGGCTATTAGTGATTATCTAGAAGAAGGATATATTATTGATACGCATAAAAATCTAGATAGAAAATATTTTGATTGCAGAATTCTCCATTTTTGTCTTAGAAAAAATATTGATATTGAGACCTGGACCAATACACATATCGGTACCAAAATTGATAAAAATACTAAGACTGAAAAAAGAATCAACAACAAATTGAAAAAAAAAGATATTTTTTCTCTTATGATTCATCAAGAAATCAACCCATCCAACCAAAAAAGTATTTTTTTTAATTGGATGGGAATGAATCAAGAAAGAGTTTATCGTACCATATCAAATCTAGAATCTTGGTTCTTCCCAGAATTTGTCTTACTTTTTGATGCATATAAGATTAAACCGTGGATTATACCAATCCAATTACTTTATTTTGACTTGTATTTTTATAAAAATACAAGTCAAAATAAAAACATCAATATAAATAGAAAAAAAAATCTTCAGATGATATCTGATCAAAAAAAATATCTTAAATTAGAAAATTCCAACCAACAAAAAAATGAACAACAGGACCAAGTAAATCTTGTATCAGATATACGAAAAGAAAACAAAAAAAAAGATATTGAAGAGAATTACGCGAGATCAGACATTACCATTAAAAAAAGTAAAAAGAAAAAACAATCCAAGAAAAACAAGGAAGCAGAACTAGATTTATTCCTTAATAAATATTTCCTTTTTCAATTAAGATGGGATAACTCCTTGAACCAAAGAATGATCAATAATATCAAGGTATATTGTCTCTTACTTAGACTGATAAATCCAAAGGAAATTGCTATATCCTCGATTCAAAGAGGAGAGATACATCTGGGTGTAATGCTAATTCAGAAAGATCTAGCTCTTACAGAATTGATAAAAAAAGGAATATTAATTATCGAACCAATTCGTCTATCTATAAAAAAGGATGGAAAATTGATTATATATCAAACTATAAGTATTTCATTGGTCGAGAACAATAAACACCAAACTAATAGAAAATGCATAAAAAAAAGAAATATTGATAAGAGGAATTCGGATAAACCCATTGTACGATATGGGAATATGCTTGTGAATGGGGACACAAATTATTATGATTTCCTTGTTCCTGAAAATATTATATCTCCTAGACGTCGTAGAGAATTGAGAATGTTAATTTGTTTCAATTCCCATAATTGGAATGTTACGGATAGAAATGGAAATCCGTTATTTTGCAATGAGAACAACATAGGAAACTCTGGAAAATTTTTGGATGAGGACAAGCATCTTAATACGGATACAAATAAATTCATTAAATACAAATTTGTTCTTTGGCCCAATTACCGATTAGAAGATTTAACTTGTATGAATCGCTATTGGTTTGATACCAATAATGGCAGTCGTTTCAGTATGTCAAGGATACATATGTATCCACGGTTTAGAATTATTTAATTTAATAGTATATTTCCTATATCATATATATCTATATTCCGTGACATTTTCGGTATATGAAAGCCGAAAGATGTACGCATATGCTATGTTATATTTTGGTAAATGATACAGATTGAATGGTGTATCAATTCAATTGGATATAGGAATAAATAAATTAGCGGAATCCTTTTAGATAGAAAGAAATTTTTTCTTTCGTTAATGCGGAAACATATTATCCCTTTCTATCCAAATCAAATTGAAAATTTGATTTGGATAAAATAAAGAAGTAGTATATGAATAAATCCAAATTTTTGTGTGTACTAGATTAAAATAACTGGCATAATTCTTTTTTTTTTATTTTTCCTGATCGGAAAAATCCATGAAAAAGAAAGAAAAGGGATAGAAAAAATTTTTATGGTCAAAAATTCATTCATTTCCATTATTCCACAAGAAGAAAAAGAAGAAAACAAAGGTTCTGTTGAATTTCAAGTATTCAGCTTCACCAATAAGATACGGAGACTTACTTCACATTTGGAATTGCACAAAAAAGATTTTTTATCGCAAAGGGGTCTACGAAAAATTCTAGGAAAACGTCAACGGTTGCTGACTTATTTGTCAAAGAAAAATGGAGTACGTTATAAGAAATTAATTGGTCAGTTGGATATTAGGGAGCCAAAAACTCGTTAATTTAATCGTTTGAATTTTTTTTTAGTAGTATTTGATTTTTCATTTTGATGAGCCTCGTTTTGGGGAATTCATGGAATAATGAATTAAGGAAGAAAAGATATGACAGTACCGGTTACAAGAAAAGATCTCATGATAGTCAATATGGGGCCTCACCACCCATCAATGCATGGTGTTCTTCGACTAATCGTTACTCTCGATGGTGAAGATGTTATTGACTGTGAGCCCATATTGGGCTATTTACACAGAGGAATGGAAAAAATAGCGGAAAATCGAACAATTATACAATATCTACCTTATGTAACACGATGGGATTATTTAGCTACTATGTTCACAGAGGCAATAACCGTAAATGCACCAGAACAATTGGAAAATGTTCAAGTACCTCAAAGAGCTAGCTATATCAGAGTAATTATGCTGGAATTGAGCCGTATAGCTTCTCATTTGTTATGGCTTGGACCTTTTATGGCGGATATCGGTGCACAGACTCCCTTTTTCTATATTTTCAGAGAAAGAGAATTGATATATGATCTATTCGAAGCCGCCACAGGTATGCGAATGATGCATAATTATTTCCGTATCGGAGGAGTAGCTGCTGATCTACCTTATGGATGGATAGATAAATGTTTGGATTTCTGCGATTATTCTTTAACAGGAGTTGTTGAATATCAAAAACTTATTACGTGGAATCCCATTTTTTTGGAACGAGTGGAAGGAGTGGGCATTATTGTTGGAGAAGAAGCTGTAAATTGGGGTTTATCAGGACCGATGTTACGAGCTTCTGGAATCCAATGGGATCTTCGTAAAATTGATCATTATGAGTGTTACAATGAATTTGATTGGGAAGTCCAATGGCAAAAAGAGGGAGATTCATTAGCTCGTTATTTAGTACGAATCGGTGAAATGAAGGAATCCATAAAAATTATTCAACAGGCTCTAGAAGGAATTCCTGGAGGACCTTATGAAAATTTAGAAGTACGACGCTTTGATAGAGCAAAGAATTCCGAATGGAATGATTTTGAATATAGATTTATTAGTAAAAAACCTTCACCCAATTTTGAATTGTCGAAACAAGAACTTTATGTGAGAGTGGAAGCCCCAAAAGGAGAATTGGGAATTTATTTGATAGGAGATAATAGCGGTTTCCCCTGGAGATGGAAAATTCGTCCGCCCGGTTTTATCAATTTGCAAATTCTTCCTCAGCTAGTTAAAAGAATGAAATTGGCTGATATCATGACGATATTGGGTAGTATAGATATCATTATGGGAGAAGTTGATCGTTGAAATGATAATTGATACGACAGAAGTACAAACTATCAATTCTTTTTCTACATCGGAATTTTTCAAAGAAGTGTATGGACTAATATGGATTGTACCCATTTTGACCCTTATATTGGGAATCACAATAGGGGTACTAGTAATTGTGTGGTTAGAAAGAGAAATATCTGCAGCGATACAACAACGTATTGGGCCTGAATATGCAGGCCCGTTGGGAATTCTTCAAGCTATAGCGGATGGGACTAAACTACTTTTTAAAGAGGACCTCCTCCCATCTCGAGGAGATATTCGTTTGTTTAGTGTGGGACCGTCTATAGCGGTTATATCAATTCTACTAAGTTATTTAGTAATTCCTTTTGGGTATCGTCTTGTTTTAGCCGATCTCAGTATAGGTGTTTTTTTATGGATCGCCATTTCCAGTATTGCTCCTATTGGGCTTCTTATGTCAGGATATGGATCGAATAATAAATATTCCTTTTTAGGTGGTCTACGAGCTGCTGCTCAATCTATTAGTTATGAAATACCATTAACTCTATGTGTGTTATCAATATCTCTACGTGCGATTCGTTGGAATATGAACTTTGAACCTCTCTTCTAGAAATAAAAGAAAAAAGAAAGAGGTTCAATGTGATGTTTTCATTTTTTTTATTCAGCATTCGGGTTGATGAGTTAAACCAGATAGTTATATGAGTGAAACTAAACAGCTTATAAATTTGTAGTAAGAAGAAAAAATCTCATTCCCTATGTACAAGAATAAAGTTGAAGTAAACATAAGCAGTGTAAACTACTTACCCCAAGATTAAGATTTTTTGATTAGTCATCATATCTTGAAGCGGGCGCAAACAAAAGATCAACTGTATGGAGTTTCTACTACTGTCTCGTATGTATTACTATACCGGGGATCAATCAAAAGTCAGTGGACGGTTAGGAACACCAAGGTACACAAAGGATTAGTAATGGAGATAATGTAAGGTATCAAAAAAGAGGTATTTCCTCATAAAACGAATCATAATAAGGACTTGAAATTGGTAGAAATGATCAAGTAGTACTTCCCTACGATTCCGATCTAGAGTATGCTCCTATTCACTGGTTAAAGAAATGACTATCAAGAACGAATTAATCCTTTATATTTTTTTTTTAGTATCCTCCTCTGAGAGAGAAGAACAGGAAAAAAGAAATGGAATGCAGTAATTGAATGAATAATAAAAAAAAGGGGGGGGGGATCCTTATTTATTCTTTTCTCTATCCATATTCATACATATTGAATTCTTATCACGATTCATGAACTAATGACTAATTCTTTTTATTTTGTATTGATTGATATAAGGAGTATTTTATTGAAATATTAAGTTATTACCGAACAAAGATAAATTCTTATTGTAAAGGATGAGATCAATTCGGAAGCACTTTTTTTTTATTCTAGCAGACAGAATTCCATTGGTCTAATTTGGGACTTTCCGATGTATCTTTATTCTATCTACCCAACGATGGCGATAATACCGAACCCGTCCTTACATTTTTTTTGTGGCCATCGAGGAGCCGTATGAAGCTGAGGTCTCACGTACGGTTTTGAAATAGCGATGGGAACAGTGATGTTATTATCGACTATGATTATCTAACAGTTCAAGTACAGTTGATATAGTTGAAGCACAGTCAAAATATGGTTTTTGGGGGTGGAATCTGTGGCGTCAGCCTATAGGATTTGTTGTTTTTCTAATTTCTTCTCTAGCCGAATGTGAGAGATTGCCCTTTGATTTACCAGAAGCGGAGGAGGAATTAGTAGCAGGTTATCAAACCGAGTATTCGGGTATCAAATACGGTTTATTTTATCTTGCTTCTTACTTAAATTTATTAGTTTCTTCATTATTTGTAACAGTTCTTTACTTAGGTGGGTGGAATTTATCTATTCCGTATATATCCATTCCTGAGCTTTTCGGAATAAATAAAATCGCTGGCATTTTTGGAATGACAATGGGTATCCTAATTACATTAATTAAAGCTTATTTGTTTCTCTTCATTTCTATCACAACAAGATGGACTTTACCTAGGATGAGAATGGACCAGTTATTAAATCTTGGATGGAAATTTCTTTTACCTATTTCTCTAGGTAATCTGTTATTAACAACTTCTTCCCAACTTGTTTCATTATAAATAACAGAATATGATAACACTATTTTAGATTCATAATCTCTATCAAACAAGAGAAAGAAACGTCAATTTTTTCATGTATATCTACAATATGTTCCCTATGGTAATTGGGTTCATGAATTATGGTCAACAAGCAATACGAGCTGCAAGGTACATTGGTCAAGGTTTCATAATTACCTTATCCCACACAAATCGTTTACCTGTAACTATTCAATATCCTTATGAAAAATCGATCACACCAGAGCGTTTCCGGGGTCGAATCCACTTTGAATTTGATAAATGTATTGCTTGTGAAGTATGTGTTCGTGTATGCCCGATAGATCTACCCGTTGTTGATTGGAGATTTGAAAGAGATATTAAAAAGAAACAATTACTTAATTATAGTATAGATTTTGGGGTTTGTATATTTTGTGGTAACTGTGTCGAGTATTGTCCAACAAATTGTTTATCAATGACTGAAGAATATGAACTTTCTACTTATGATCGTCACGAATTGAATTATAATCAAATTGCTTTGGGTCGATTACCAATCTCAATAATTGGAGATTACACAATTCAAACAGTTATGAATTCGACTCAAATAAAAATAGACAAAGATAAACCCTTTGATTCAAGAACAATTACTGATTACTAAGATTTTGTTTTGATATAAAGGATCCAAGCTTTTTATTTTGGGTAGTCAGTAACTACAAATAAAAACTAATAACTATTGATTGTTGAGAATCACTGTTTGATTTAAACTGAGAATATATTTTTCGTGATGATTTCGAAATAGCAAATTTCAACTACATATTCCAACTAATCTTTTCCTTTTTTTTCTTTCGGATAAATATAAATAAGGTAGGATTGGCCCGATAATTTTATCTATATCTACATTAATCCATATTCAAATTCAATTCAATTATAAATGTATCATATACAATATTATATACAAGAAAAAAAAATAGGGTAACCCCTTTTCCTTTCCTGGACCATTTATTTAGTAAAGTTAAAGTAAGGTCATGAAATAGTTAAAGTTATTTATTTTGTATTTTATACATAATGGATTTACCTGGACCAATACATGATATTCTTGTTGTATTTCTGGGGTCAATTCTTGTATTAGGGGGTCTGGGGGTAGTATTATTTACCAATCCAATTTATTCTGCCTTTTCGTTGGGATTTGTTCTTGTTTGTATATCCTTATTCTATATTTCGTCGAACTCCTATTTTGTAGCTGCCGCACAGCTCCTTATTTATGTGGGAGCCATAAATGTCTTGATCATATTTGCTGTAATGTTCATGAATGGTTCAGAATATTCCAATAATTCCTATTTTTGGACCATTGGAGATGGGGTCACTTCGATGGTTTGTACAACTATTCTTTTTTCACTAATTACTACTATCCCAGATACGTCATGGTACGGAATTATTTGGACTGCAAGATCAAACCAGATTATGGAACAGGACCTAATAAATAACGTTCAACAAATTGGGATTCATTTATCAACAGATTTTTATCTTCCGTTTGAACTCATTTCTATAATTCTTTTAGTTTCCTTGATAGGTGCAATTAGTATGGCTCGACAATAAGCAATAAAAATACTTAACTTAATAATGATTCTCAATTCTTAGAATTCTAAATAAATAAATAGAAATTTTTAGTTAAATCTATCTATCGTCAATATCTTCTTTTGTTGTGTAATTGTTCTATTCTAATCAATTGAATCGGTGGAATTGTTGTTCATATTGAAATGAATCGAGATTGATAAGGAGTTAGTCAATGATGTTTGAGCATGTCCTTTTTTTGAGTGTTTATTTATTTTCTATCGGTATCTATGGATTGATCACAAGTCGAAACATGGTTAGAGCGGTTATGTGTCTTGAGCTTATACTAAATTCGGTTAATATCAATCTTGTAACATTTTCTGATATATTTGATAGTCGCCAATTAAAAGGAGACATTTTCTCAATCTTTGTTATAGCCATTGCAGCTGCTGAAGCAGCTATTGGACTTGCTATTGTTTCGTCGATCCATCGTAACAGAAAATCAACTCGTATTAATCAATCGAATTTGTTAAATAATTAGTGATAATCATCATATATAATTTAAATAAAGACACATAAAAATATTTAATAGAATTTAAATACTATTTTTTATTGAATTTGAATGCAATTCCATTTTATTGAATTGCATTTTTATATTTATATTGAAATAATGATGACCAATTTGTTGGCCAATTAATTTGAATTCGCATGTGCAACTCGTATTATCATAATTGTTGAAACGAAAATCAAAGTCTCTTGACCTTTTCTCATAAACAGATTGATTTAAGAAATATATTGATTGTTTTTATTTTTAATAAACCACTGCTTCGTCTGGTGTCTACAATATATAATATACGATTCATTTACTACTAATTTGATTTGACCAGATCGAAAATCTTTTATGTTCAAAACTGGAATTTATAGATCCGATGTCACATTCAGTAAAAATTTATGATACATGTATAGGGTGTACTCAATGTGTACGAGCTTGCCCCACAGATGTATTGGAAATGATACCTTGGGACGGATGTAAAGCCAAGCAAATAGCTTCCGCGCCAAGAACCGAGGACTGTGTAGGTTGTAAGAGATGTGAATCCGCCTGCCCAACAGATTTTTTGAGTGTCCGTGTTTATTTAGGGCCTGAAACAACTCGCAGCATGGCTCTATCTTATTGATACGTTACAAAAAACTCCACTTGAATCATTTGTGATTCCTCTTTACCGACAAAAGCCCGTGCTCAACAAAATATATTATTTTGAGGACGGGCTTTTCTGGTCAAATCAAAACGTATCTTGTCTTTATCACGAGTTATTTTCCTTGGTTAACAATACTTGTTGTTTTACCGATATTCGCGGGTTCTTCAATTTTATTTTTCCCTCATAGAGGGAATAAGATGTTTAGGTGGTATACTTTATGTATATGCTTGTTAGAACTCCTTCTTACGACTTATGCATTCTGTTATCATTTCCAATTGGATGATCCATTAATGCAATTGAAGGAAGATTCTAAATGGATAGATGTTTTTGATTTCCACTGGAGACTAGGAATCGATGGACTTTCCATAGGACCCATTTTACTGACAGGATTTATCACTACTTTAGCAACTTTAGCAGCTTGGCCAGTTACTCGAAATTCGCGGTTGTTCTATTTCCTGATGCTAGCAATGTACAGCGGTCAAATAGGATTATTTTCTTCTCGAGACCTTTTACTTTTTTTCATCATGTGGGAGTTAGAATTAATTCCTGTTTACTTACTTTTATCCATGTGGGGGGGAAAGAAACGTCTCTACTCGGCTACAAAGTTTATTTTGTACACTGCAGGGGGTTCCATTTTTTTCTTAATAGGAGTTCTAGGTATGGGTTTATATGGTTCCAATGAACCAACATTAGATTTTGAAAGATTAATTAATCAATCATATCCTGTGTCGTTGGAAATAATATTCTATTTTGGCTTCCTTATTGCTTATGCTGTAAAATTGCCGATTATACCCCTACATACATGGTTACCTGATACCCACGGAGAAGCACATTACAGTACATGTATGCTTTTAGCGGGAATCCTATTAAAAATGGGCGCATATGGATTGATTCGGATCAATATGGAATTATTACCCCACGCTCATTCTATATTTTCTCCCTGGTTGGTGATAATAGGAACAATGCAAATAATCTATGCAGCTTCAACTTCTCTTGGTCAACGTAATTTAAAAAAGAGAATAGCCTATTCCTCTGTATCTCACATGGGTTTCACAATTATAGGAATTGGTTCTATAACCGACATGGGACTCAATGGAGCTATTTTACAAATGCTCTCTCATGGATTTATTGGTGCTGCACTTTTTTTCTTGGCGGGAACGAGTTGTGATAGAACACGTCTTGTTTATCTCGAAGAAATGGGAGGGATATCTATCCCAATGCCAAAAATATTTACCATGTTCAGTAGCTTCTCGATGGCTTCTCTTGCATTGCCAGGAATGAGTGGTTTTGTTGCGGAATTTGTAGTATTCTTTGGACTAATTACTAGTACAAAATATCTTTTAATGCCAAAAATGCTAATTACTTTTGTAATGGCAATTGCAATGATATTAACTCCTATTTATTTATTATCTATGTTACGTCAGATGTTTTATGGATACAAGCTATTTAATATTCCAAACTCGAATTTTTTGGATTCTGGACCACGAGAACTATTTCTTTCAATCTGTATCTTTCTACCCATAATAGGTATTGGTATTTATCCCGATTTCGTTCTCTCGTTATCAGTTGACAAGGTACACGCTATCCTATCCAATTATTATCATAGATAGTGTTTCATTAATGAGACGGAAGGAAAGTCTTATAATTCAAAGAATTATATATTTTGAAAATCGCTTGCTGTACTGTATAATGAAAAAAGGAATAAAATGAATAAGAATTGTAATTAGATACATCTCGAGTTTTTGAGAACCATTTAAATTTGAATGATTCCTTGATTCAAACGGTTCTCAAAAACTCATAAAAACAAACTTTCGTTATATATGGGATGATGTTTTTATCTTATGTATTCTTCATGTAGTTTATTCAATTAGATGTTTATGTGAATGAACCATAACTATGTAGACCTATTCCTAATAGATTGATCCCAAAATAGCATATCCAAATTATAAGAAATCCTGTAGAAGCTACAAGTGCAGAATTCGTACCTTTCCAATTTATATTTGTTCTAGTATGTAAATAAATCGCGAATATGGTCCAAGTAATAAATGCCCAAGTTTCCTTGGGGTCCCAATTCCAATAGGATCCCCATGCCTCATTAGCCCATACTGCTCCACAAAGAATACCTATGGTTAAAAAGGTAAACCCTAGACTAATGACACGATAACTCCAATAATCCAAACGCTCGGTTAATTGATATTTGTAATAATTTTGAAATGAAGGAAAAGAAGTGTTTTTTAAAACACTTCTTTTTTCATTCATTTCAATCTCAACAAAGCCAAAGAAAAATGATTTAATTAAGAAATTATTGCTTTTACAAAAAATATCGATGTTTTTTCGAAATGTAATGACTAGAAGAGCGACTGATAATAATGATCCGCATAAAAGAGCTGCATAGCTCAATAACATCATACTTACGTGCATCATTAACCACTGAGATTGTAGAGCAGGTACTAATATTGCAGATTGATGCATTTCAGCTGAAAGACCCGACATGGCAAAGCCCTGAGTAAAAATGGTACTTGGTGCAATTATTGTGCTTAAATCATTTTTAAGGTTACGCAGCTTGGGAATTATATGAATAATGAAGAAACTACATGAAAGGAAGATTAATGACTCGTATAAATTACTTAATGGAAAATGTCCCGAAGAAATCCAACGAGAAACTAATAATCCTGTTATAGAGAAAAAAGTGGCTATCATCCCTTTTTCTGACCAATCACGTAATCCTACAATTTTGTGGACTAATAAGGTCATCAAATGAATCGTAATCACAATTGAAATGATCGAAAAAGAGATATGAGTTAATATATGTTCTAAAGTCGCAAATATCATAAAAGGGGTCCCATTACAGAATTGGGAATCGGGAATTGAATACATTTTAGGATCTATTGTATCTCTTTTAGAAGATGCCGCCACTCGGACTCGAACCGAGATGCTTTAGCACTGCTTCCTAAGAGCAGCGTGTCTACCGATTTCACCATGGCGGCTTACTTGAAATAATAATAGTCAATTCATGTTGAATCGTCGAGATTCAAGGATTCAATATAGTTTAGGAAACATTAATTAGAATCGATGAATAAAGACTGGTTTGTAGTTTAAATATTTGAATCTTCAATAAAATACCTACTTAGGTAGTATCGTCGTGGGTTTTTTAACAATCAACTTTCACGTACTAGAAACTAAGTTCTCTCCAAACAGTTGGAACTCAATAGTTTTATCTCAGTTGAGCTATAAAACTAAGAATTGTCTTTTTTTCTCTATTTTTTTATGATTTGTTTTTCATTTATCTGATTTCATGGATTCAAATGAAAAAGATTGAGTTTTTTTTTTCAATGAACAAAATCAAATAACTAGGATTTCATATCTATCACAATTTCATCATTAAATACAAAGAATTTGTTATTTTTCTAATGATTTCGATACCTTAGTATATTTAAATTATAGTATTAATATTCTTTATTGCGCATATAATTTCTAATTTATGATACCATTTACAAAACCAATTAAGTTTTGGGATAGGCATATAACAAAAGAGTTTCAATCTCTATCACAATTGTACTTTTCCATCGGGAAAAGTACAATTGTGATAGGGAAAAAAAATAATACTTAGAACCCAATATACAAAAAACTCTTATTCTATATATCACAGCAGTGAGTTCTAACTAATATTGAGAAATTCAATACAGAAAAATACATTAGTTAACATTCATCTTACAAAATTTGAGGTTCTTTAGGCTATATCAATTGAGATTATTCTAAGACTTTATTATTTGTTTGTCGCACAAAAAAACTTTTTGAATGCCCGGTGGAAACCGATTTCGCTAAAGAAAAAGCTTTTACTGCAGCTAAATATCCTTTTTTCTTCCAAATATTTCTACGAATACGTTTTTTTGACATAGAAGTACGTTTTTTTGGAACTGCCATTCAAAAAAAGGGGGTTCCTCCTTTTATCGTTGTATGTGAAAGACATGTATTCTTCAAAATAGATCGTTCTTTTTAGTTATTATCTATACTTATTTCGTTTATCTATACTTATTACTTATTTCGTGTATGTGGATAATTTTTTGAATATACTCTTTTTAATATACATTGTTTTTTTACTTTAACATATAAATATACATAATAAACATACAAATATATTTATATATACATCTATATGTGATATATATATCAATATATGTATGCGCGCGCATCACACATCACATATATAAATGACAACATGAGCATGAGGGAAAAAAAATAGAAGAAAATAAGGCAAAATGCAAATTGATTAAGTCCAGAGTGCTATGTCCATAATTCAAATTCCAATTAGAACTAGTACTTAATCTCTTAAACAAGACATTCCATTACTTAGGCAACCTAAGTAATTTTTGATTTCAGTTATATACGAAGTAATTATATACGAAGTAAGGAGTATCATAAGATTTCCGATAAACATAAGTTTTCTTTATTGGATTTCAATCCAATCAATCAGTTACACAACAAGTTAGGTAATTACTCCACTCCCAAAATGAACTTGAAAACCTAGGTATTTTTTTTATTCGAATATAGATACTATGATCCATATTTGAATAAAAAAAGTACTCTTTTTTTGGTCTAACTCTTTTTCTTTACTATATTTACTATACTATATAATAATTTACTATACTATATAATATATTTATTATACTATTATAGTATATGTAATATGTTTATTAATCACCAAAAAAAATATCAAAATCTAATAAATACAAAATCTACTAAATAAGTAGTTAGTTTAAGAAAATTATTAAAAAATCTCATATTCCTTTAATCTTTTCTTAGTTAAAATACCGATTAGGTAATCGCCTTTACCTTTACATAGTTATTTGGTCATATTTTTTGACCAACCAATTGTCAATTTTAGAATATTTCAAATATCTAAGAAAAAATCAGAATAATTAAGAATTCCAATATTTAACTTTTTTTATATCTTTTTTTTTTGATTTCTTTTATTATTGTTCCTTTATAAAAGGATAAAAAAAGATAAGAATTGGTGAATCGAGAACAATTTGCAATTAGAAGAAAAAAGAGTTTCTTTTCTTATGGAACATACATATCAATATGCGTGGATAATACCTTTTCTTTCACTTCCAGTTACTATGTCAATAGGATTTGGACTTCTACTTATTCCGACAGCAACAAAAAATATTCGTCGCATGTGGGCTTTTCCTAGTGTTTTACTCTTAAGTATAGCTATGGTGTTTTCGGCCAATCTGTCTATTCAACAAATAAATGGAAATTTTATCTATCAATATCTATGGTCTTGGACCATCAATAATGATTTTTCTTTAGAGTTTGGATACTTGATCGATCCACTTACTTCTATTATGTCAATACTAATTACTACTGTTGGAATCATGGTTCTTATTTATAGTGACAAGTATATGTATCACGATCAAGGATATTTGCGATTTTTTGCTTATATGAGTTTTTTTAATACTTCTATGCTGGGATTAGTTACTAGTTCCAATTTGATACAAATTTATATTTTTTGGGAACTAGTGGGAATGTGTTCTTATTTATTAATAGGGTTTTGGTTCACACGACCAATTGCAGCAAGTGCTTGTCAAAAAGCTTTTGTAACTAATCGTGTCGGGGATTTTGGTTTATTGTTAGGAATCCTAGGTTTTTATTGGATAACAGGTAGTTTAGAATTTCGGGATTTGCTCGAAATAACTAATAACTTAATCCAGAATAATGGGGTCAATTCTTTATTTGCTACTTTGTGTGCTTCTTTATTATTCGTCGGTGCAGTTGCTAAATCCGCACAATTCCCCCTTCACGTATGGTTACCTGATGCTATGGAAGGACCCACTCCTATTTCGGCTCTTATACACGCTGCTACTATGGTAGCAGCAGGAATTTTTCTTGTAGCTCGGCTTCTTCCTCTTTTCATAGTCATACCTTATATAATGAATTTTATTTCTTTAATAGGTGTAATAACACTATTATTAGGGGCTACTTTGGCCCTTGCTCAAAGAGACATTAAAAAAAGCTTAGCCTATTCTACAATGTCTCAATTGGGTTATATTATGTTAGCTCTAGGTATAGGTTCTTATCGAGCTGCGTTATTCCATTTGATCACTCATGCCTATTCAAAAGCTTTATTGTTTTTGGGATCCGGATCCATTATTCATTCAATGGAACCTATTGTTGGATATTCACCAGATAAAAGTCAGAATATGGTTCTTATGGGTGGTTTAACAAGATATGTTCCAATTACAAGAACCACTTTTTTATTGGGTACACTTTCTCTTTGTGGTATTCCACCTCTTGCTTGTTTTTGGTCCAAAGATGAAATTCTTAATGATAGTTGGTTGTATTCACCAATTTTCGCAGTAATAGCTTCTTTCACAGCAGGATTTACCGCATTTTATATGTTTCGTGTATATTTACTTACCTTTGATGGGTATTTACGTGTTCATTTTCAAAATTACAGTAGCACTAAAAACGGTTCGTTCTATTCCATATCTCTATGGGGAAAAGGAACTCCAAGAGGAGTCAATCCTAATTTACTTTTATCAACAATGAATAAAAAGGTTTCTTTTTATTCAAAAGATAGATCGAAAATTGATAATAATGTAAGAAATAGGATACGATACTTTAGTACTTACTTTGGAAATAAATACACTTCCATGTATCCTCACGAATCGGACAATACTATGCTATTTCCTCTTCTTGTATTAGTACTATTTACTTTGTTGGTTGGATCCATAGGAATTTCTTTTGATCAAGAAGTAATAGATTTTGATATATTATCGAAATGGTTAACCCCATCAATAAATCTTTTACATTCAAGTTCTAATTATTCTGTAAATTCGGATGAATTTTTTACAAATGCAATTTTTTCAGTAAGTATAGCAATTTTCGGACTATTCATAGCATATATTTTATATGGATCCGCTTATTCATTTTTCCAGAATTTTGATTTAATCAATTCATTTGTAAAAGGGGGTCCTAAAAGAATTCTTGTGGACCGAATAAAAAATGTGATATACAATTGGTCATATAATCGTGGTTACATAGATATTTTTTATACTAGAGTTTTTACCGTGGGGATAAGAGGATTAACCGAACTAACTCAGTTTTTTGATAGACGTATAATTGATGGAATTACAAATGGTGTTGGTGTTGCAAGTTTTTTTATAGGGGAAGGGATTAAATATATGGGAGGTGGACGAATCTCATCTTATCTATTCTTCTATTTATCTTATGTATCAATATTTTTATTAATTTTTTTATTTTTTTTATAATTTTATAAAAAAATTTTAGAGAAAAGAAAAGTAAGAAAAGGTTTTTCAAACCATAAAAAAGTCTTTTCATTTTTCTCTTCTTTAAGCCTTCCCAATTCCCAATTACCTTGATAGGTATCAAGATAAGAATCTTCGTGAACTGGGCTATCTTTATAGCATGTCTCTTTAAAGTGAAAGTGGAATTCATCCTTTGTTTTTTCCTTTCCATTCACTCGGATCTCTTCCGTTTCATCTATTTTGTCCGGATCCTCCTTTTCTTCCGAACAAAGGGAAGGGTCTTCTTCGGCGGATCCCTCTTGTTCCTGTTTAGTCTCCTTCGTTTCGGAAGTTGTTTCTACATCGCTTTCTTCCTCACTTTCTCCCCTTTCTTCCGTTTCTGGGGTTTCTTTCAGTTTCTTAGTGACAATAGGCGACGGCATTCTGCCTAAATAGTAGACACAGGTGATAAATAAGAGAATACTAAAGATTCGAGCCATAGAATTTCTCAATTCTGACACAAGGTACTTATTAGATCGAATAGAATGATTTTGCCGTATCCAGAATAATACCAATCCAACCCATTTCATGAATAAAATGTGACCAATTAACCAACCAACAAAACTACTTGTTACAAATAACATCTTGTTGTTGCATCGAAACATATAAATGTTGACTAATCTGGCTAACGTTGAACTTGGTAAAATGAAATGGTTGAATAATTGAAAAATTAGATTATTCAGGAATACACATTGAATGCTGAGATTACGCATTGAATTTCTGGTAGTAGATCCATAATCAAAAAAGTTTTTGTGATTGTTCCAGAAGAAATGAAACAAAAGATACGGTAGAACTAGGACAGTTATTGTATGAGGTCTACCCAATGCTAGATGCAGAGGCGCATAATAGATCGATATGAACATCATGAGCTGTCCCGTAATAAAACCAGTTGTTGCTGATACCTCCTTCTCGGTTCCTTCTTCCATAACCCGAGCTCGGAGAAGGAAGAGATAAGAGGGCCCTATGGAGAATGTGGTCAGAAATCCATAATAGAGTCCGACCACAACGACCGAATTTATTATCTTCATGCATAAGGA